TTTCTAACGATCTAGATTCATGATACTTTACTTAATATTAATTAAAATAAAACGTAATCTTAAATTCTTAATTAAAGTATCATGAAAAGAAAACTAGTCTTTTTTTCTCATTGAAAGATTGATTATCCATTTTTAGAAATAAAATAATCACTTAATCTGTGTCTCATTCTCACTATAGTCCATATCATATGTGGATATGATATCAGTATGATATCAGTATATCATTCGTGTCTTTCTTACAATACGACAAATAGAATGTTCTTCTGATTCCATCAAGAACATGTATGCCATATACCTCGCTGGGATTGTAGTTCAATTGGTCAGAGCACCGCCCTGTCAAGGCGGAAGCTGCGGGTTCGAGCCCCGTCAGTCCCGAACTAGGATCCGATGAATCGATCAATTCATCTATATTCAATTCAGTATTTTAAGAGATACCATCCTCGTCTTACTTTCTTTTTCGATTGTTCTTGATCAATGAAATGGAGTAAAGTGTACATATTTTACCGGGAGTACATACACAAATTGTATTATTGTAGTCGTTTAATGTACGATAGACTATGAACTTAACAGAATTACCTCGACAGAGTACTTTTCAGGTTAAACCACACCTTTTCTAGATCCGACTTTGTTTGTGGTGTATCCTCAATGACTAATTCGAAACAATCTATCTCATTCTCATGCAAATTGCAGACTGCAGTTTTGATGTATGTGTTCCAGTCCAAATCCAAGAAAGAGGATACTCAAAAAATAAAAGAAAAGACCAAGCAATGACCCTTTTCAGTAAATTTGTTGTAATATTAGATTAGATCTTTTTTATTTAATCCCTTCTTTTTTCCATTTCACTTCTACTGTTTGGATTGGATCTGTGTATGACCCATAGAATATGGGTCATATCATAATAGAATATGGGTCATATCATAATAATACCTCATAATTGTATGTATAAGTATAAGAAAAAAGAAGGCTAATTGTATAAGATTGTATAAGATAAGGAAAACGGTAGGTTATAGAAAAAAAAAGCGGAAAAGGATGAAAAATGCAATTGCAATGGTATTCCTAATCCAATAAAAAATTCCATTTCGGAGTTAATTTAATATGGATAAAGGATCTTCCTATGTTATACTATTCAATTCTCGACAATGAATTGATTTGCTAGATCATATATTGTTATTCATAATATTGATCCGATTCAGTATCATCAGGATGCAATTCATTCCATTGAATTTACAGGAGTCAAATTTAGAATCTCTATGGGATTACATCCCGAGTTATTGTGAAGAATAAAAAAAGAAACAATAAGATTATGGAAGTAAATATTCTAGCATTTATTGCTACTGCACTGTTCATTCTAGTTCCTACTGCTTTTTTACTTATTATCTACGTAAAAACAGTCAGTCAAAATGATTAATTTGAATCAAACTTGAATTTTAAGTTCTTATCAATCATTGAAGAAATGAAAGAAAGGTTTTAAAAAACAAATTCCAAGTCTTAAATGAAATGATCTGGTTGGAATCATAAAGTGTGGTAGAAAGAACTATTTATAGTTCTTTCGGCCACACTAGAGAGTATTGTATATTATCTAATATTGTATACTATGAGATTATCAACCATATATGATATATAGTTGTATTGTATACAACTAGACTTTATCTAAATAGAGGGTTTATACATATACATACAATATGTATGTATATGTATTAGATGTACATCTAATTAGTCGATTAGTACATCGAAATAGCAGTCTAATTCGATTTCTTTTTTTCGATACATCCACTTGATTTTGATCAACCCAAAATAATAGAAAGCCAATTCTTCTAATTCTTTCCTAAGTTTCTTATAATTTTATATATGGGTTATGGGTCCCGAGATCCATCGAAAGGAAAGAATCAATGGGGGAAGAATAGTATGGGAATATACTATAGCAAAAGAAAACAAAACCAAGGAATTTTTTTTTTGCTCATTGTAATATCCATAATTTTGGTAAGAGCTAGTTTATCAAAATCGAATATTTAGGAACAATTCGGTTGGAAAAAATTTCCTATCATGCGTAGATTTGAGTTTTGAAATACAACTAAACTATAGTAATCATTCATTGTTTGATCGAATGGTTATTATTCATTATTGTATTCCAGTATAATTTTGAAAGAGAGACTTTGAAAATAAAGTTTCGCAAAACGATCAATTAACCAATTGATCCAATTCGATTACTCAATCGATTACTCAATCAATTAGTAGTATCCCTAGAGTCCACTCCTTCCCCATACTACGAGTGAAAGAGAAAATGTAAAGACTACCATTAAAGCAGCCCAAGCGAGACTTACTATATCCATGTGAATTATGTCTCCTATTTTTATGAATGAAGGAATTTGTCCATTATTGATCAATAATCATAGTGGATTCAATGGTGCAGAGTCAAAATAGTATTCTGACTTAAGACTATTGATGAACCAATTTAATGAATTCACTCGTAATAAATTCGTTATAGTATTTCTAGTAGAAT